ATAACTATAACTATAAAACAGTTTATGAAAATCTAGATGGAAATAAAGAAAATTCTAATTTAGAATTTTTAAAAATAAAAAAAAAAGAGGATCATTAAAAAAATCAATACATAGGACAAATACAAGAACAGATAAGAAGAGATGCGACTTCCACCTATATATTTTGTTACTTCTCCTACAAAGAAATTTGTAATACCTACTCCATTTGTAATTCCATCAATGATTCTTTTATCAATAAAATTAGTTTGGTTTGCTAATCTTCTTATACTTTCAGTTAAAGATGTTTTAAAAAAATCATCTATGTAACCACGATTATATGACCAATTATATATAAAATTTATTAGTTTTTCCCATAGAATTCTTTTAGAACTCCATTTTTGAAATGAATTAAGTAAGGTTAAATTTAATAAAGATGAATAAAAAGGGTTATATAAACAGTATGCTATAAATATTCCAAACAAAGCTATACTGACCGAAAAAGTTGCATTTATAAAAAATTCATACCAATATACAAAATTTTGTGAATTTTTATGCAAAAGGTTTATCGATGGCGTGAATAACTTTGATAATATATCAAAGTCTATTTCTTCTTGATTAAAAGGAATTCCTATAGATCCAATAAACAAAGTAAATAAAAGCAATACAAGCATAGTAAATAGAATAGTATTGTCTGATTCATGGGGATAATGGAAAGTTCTTGTATTAAGTCCAAAATTTTCAATAGTAATAAAAGTTTTATTTCTTACATTATTACTAATTTTATATTTTTTATTGAAAAAAAAAGAGGCTCTTTTCGTATTATTCATTGTTAATAATGGTACTAATCCAAAATTTCTATTAAGTTTTTTTTCTTCTTCTTTACCCCATAAAGAGATTGAATATAAGGAGCTACTTTTTTTTCCACTATAATTTATAAAATAAATGTTTAAATGTCCTTCAAAAGTAAGTAAATAAATTCGAAACATATAAAATGCGGTTAATCCCGCTGTTGAACAAGCTATTATTGCAAAAATTGGCGAAAACAACAAACTATCATTAATAATTTCATCTTTAGACCAAAAACAAGCAAGGGGGGGAATACCACAAAGAGAAAGTGTTCCTACTAAAAAGGCTGTTTTTGTAATTGGCACATGTTTTGTCAAACCACCCATAAGAATCATATTCTGACTTTTATCGGGAGAATATCCAACTATAGTTTCCATTGAATGAATAATGGATCCAGATCCTAAAAACAACAAAGCTTTCGAATAAGCATGAGTAATCAAATGAAATAAAGCGGATCGATAAGACCCCATACCTAGAGCTAACATCATATAACCCAATTGAGACATTGTAGAATAAGCTAAACCTCTCTTAATGTCTTTTTGAGCAAGAGCTAAAGTGGCTCCTAAGAGTACTGTTATTATACCTATCAAAGTTATTATATACATTATAGAAGGGATAACTATAAAAAGAGGAAGAAGACGAGCTACAAGAAAAACCCCCGCCGCTACCATAGTAGCAGCATGTATAAGAGCCGAAATAGGGGTAGGACCCTCCATGGCATCAGGTAACCATACATGAAGAGGAAATTGTGCAGATTTAGCAATAGGACCCACAAATAATAGAAATGCACACAAAGTAAAGAATAAGAGATTTACTCTATTATTTAAAATTAAATTATTGAATATTTCGAACAAATCCTGAAATTCGAAACTGCCAGTTATCCAATAAAGACCTAAAATTCCTAATAATAAACCAAAATCCCCTACACGATTAGTTACAAAAGCTTTTTGACAAGCATTCGCTGCAACAGGTCGTGTGAACCAAAAACCTATTAATAAATAGGAACACATTCCAACTAATTCCCAAAAAAAATAAACTTGGATCAAATTAGAACTAGTAACTAATCCTAACATGGAAGTATTAAAAAAACCCATATAAGCAAAAAACCTTAGATATCCTTGATCATGAGCCATATAATTGTCACTATAAATCAGAACCAAAATTCCAACAGTTGTAATTAATATTAACATAATAGAAGTAAGTGGATCAATAAAGTAACCGAACTCAAAAGAAAATTCATTATTTAGGGTCCAAGACCATACATTTTGATGAATGCAACTTAGAAAAATTTGTTGAATAGATAGATAGAGTGAAAAGATCATAACTATACTTAACAAAAAAATACTCAGAAAAGTCCACATACGTCGAAGGTTTTTTGTTGCTGTCGGAAAAAGTAGAAGTCCAACTCCTAATAAAATAGGTACTGGAAGTGGAATGAAAGGGATGATCCATGAATATTGATATGTATGTTCCATAAAAAAAAAACCTTTTTTTATTTTTTTTATTCTTAAATTTATTATTTATTATTCACTGGTTTGGATATATATATTTTTTTTTCTTTTTCAAAGGGTACAATAAAAAAGTACGCGATTTCAAACCTAAATATAAATTTTTTGAATTATTATAATCCTTCATAAATCTTTGAAACTAAATATATCTATTCAAATCAAAAAATTCGAAGTGATTAAATAATATTACTAAGTTACTGTAAAAAAAATTATTTGTCTTTTTTTTTTATTATTAATAAAAAAAATTGTTATTTTATGCAGATACATAAAAAGTTACTTATAATTCCGTATTACAATAATTTATATACATATATTAAGAATAAAACAAAGATTTACACGACAACAAAATACTTAATATTAATTATATAATAAAAAAAAAAAAACTTTATCCCCAAAAAAGTTATTTGAGTTTGATTAGTTATAATTATTAAGAAATAAATATTAATTATAGAATTTATTGATTGTCTTTCAGTACACTAAGTGAGTTTTTTTTTATTTACAAGAACTATTATTATAATCGATAGTTTTTTACATATTTTTACATATTAAGTTAAAAAATTTCATAATTTTTTTTGATAATATAATCTATCAGTATAGATGAATTAAATGACCACTCTCGTACGAATTTCAAACGTTAAAGAAAAAAAAATTAATAAAAAAAAAAAAATTAATAAAAAAAAAAAAAAAAAAGTAAAAAACAGTTGGATTTTAAACTTTTTAATATCTTTTTTATTTTGAAAAAAAAAAATATATATATATAATAAAAAAAATTGAAAGAAAAAAATAACTCGATAAAGAATATAATAATAAATAATAAATGTCTTTGACATCCAATTATACCACTGAAAAACTTTTTTAATTTTTGAATGGCAGTTCCAAAAAAACGTACTTCTATCTCGAAAAAGCGTATTCGTAAAAAAATTTGGAAAAGGAAGGGATATTTGACATCGTTGAAAGCTTTTTCGTTAGGGAAATCACTTTATACAGGTAATTCACAAAGTTTTTTTGTACAACAAAATAAATAAAAAACACTAGAATAATTTAGAATTAGCCTAACAAAAAAAAACAAATTATTGAGAATACATATAAAAAATAGGAACAAAAAGAGGAAAAAAGACAATATATAGATAAAAAAACTAAAGGTTCACAGTTATTTTTTTTTATTTACAAAAAAGGTATTTTTATTTTCCCCATCACCAACTTGATGCAATAATAAATAAAGATCTTGTATTTCCTATTAAGGAGGAAATACAAGATCTTTAAGCGAAATCAATAGGTTCTTGAAATTAATTAATTTAAGTGAAAAACTTTACACTTTATATCTTTAGGAATTATTATTTCTCTTAATTTTTCTATTTGTTACTTGAAATCGAAATTATAAAAGCATCTATCCATAATAAGTGAATATTAGATAATAATGGAATAAATAATAATATATGATAGGGTTTTTAAGTGATCAAAAAATATTATGTTTGTACAATATAAAAAGATGCATCAAAATAAATATTTTGATAATTTTTTTTTAATTTATCTTTTGAGCAATTTAGGCAAATTTGATTTTATTTAAAATTTCTAAGTATTTTATAGAAGTTTTCATTTTTATAAAAAGTCTTTTTTTATTAATGAAAATGATAAAGAGCATTTAGAGTTTGTCTTTGGGTGAAAGTCCCAACTACTTTAATTTATTTACATTTTTCATTGTATTCTATAAAAAAATATAAAGTACAAAAAGTTAATTAAAATATTTTAAAAACTCAGATAAAAAAAGATCTTAATTGAATTAAAACCCAAAATAACTATTTAAACTTTAAACTATTTTTTTTTCGTGAAATCAATTGTAAATTCCATTGAATTGGCTTCTTTATTTCTTTATTTCAATATCGACGATTGAATAAAAACTTGTTAGTATTGTTTTGAACAAGTTGCCGCTATGGTGAAATTGGTAGACACGCTGCTCTTAGGAAGCAGTGCTAGAGCATCTCGGTTCGAGTCCGAGTAGCGGCATAAGATCTTATAAACGAAATATTATAAGGTTTATAAAAAAATTAATACCCTATTTTTTTCTTATTTTTTTCTTATAAAATTGGGTAAAACCTAGTATTAATTTATTAATTTTTAACAAATTTTTTATGATTTTTTCAATTTTAGAGCATATATTAACTCATATATCTTTTTCGGTCGTTTCAATTGTACTGACAATTTATTTTTTAACTTTATTAGTTAATTTAGATGAAATTATAGGATTTTTTGCTTCATCAGATAAAGGAATCATAATTACGTTTTTTGGTATAACAGGATTATTATTCACTCGTTGGATTTATTCAGGACACTTTCCATTAAGTAATTTATATGAATCATTAATTTTTCTTTCATGGGCTTTTTCAATTATTCATATGGTTTCCTTTTTTAACTTTTTTAATAAAAAAAAAGGAAATTACTTAAACGCAATAACTACGCCAAGTGCTATTTTTTTTCAGGGTTTTTCTACTTCAGGTCTTTTAAACAAAATGCCTCAGTCTGCAATATTAGTACCAGCTCTACAGTCCCAGTGGTTAATGATGCACGTAAGTATGATGATATTAGGTTATGGCGCTTTATTATGCGGATCATTATTATCAATAGCTCTTATAGTCATTACATTTCGAAAAGCCGGACCCACTTTTTTGAATTTGAAAAAGAATATTAAAAAAAACAATTTATTAAATGAATTATTTTCTTTTGATGTACTTTACTACATAAATATAAATGAAATAAATTCTATTTTACTACAACAAAACAGTAATTTGAGTTTTTATAAAAATTATTATAGGTATCAATTGATTGAACAATTAGATTATTTGAGTTTTCGTATTATTAGTCTTGGATTTTTCTTTTTAACCGTCGGCATTCTTTCAGGAGCTGTATGGGCTAATGAGACATGGGGTTCATATTGGAATTGGGATCCAAAAGAAACTTGGGCATTTATTACTTGGACCATATTCGCAATTTATTTACATATTAAAACAAATAGAAATGTTAGGGGTATAAATTCTGCAATTATAGCTTCGATAGGCTTTCTTTTAATTTGGATATGCTATTTTGGCGTCAATCTTTTAGGAATAGGTTTACATAGTTATGGTTCATTTACATCGAATTAAATAAAGCATTAACCAAAAAATAAAGGAATCCAAATAAAAAATAATAGCATCTATATATAACTTAATATAAGTTAAGAAATATAATTTAGTTTTAGGTAGTAAATTATAAAGAACCTTTTGAATCAAGTAGTACAATGATTCAAAAGGTTCTCACAATACAAAGAACAAAGACTTATGATTACAATTAAATTTAATGTTTTTTTTTATTTCCTGAAAACTACCCATAAAAATAATTAGATAAAATGGAGTCGACCTTGTCACTTGCTAATGAGAGCACAAAATCAGGATAAATTCCAATACCAATTATGGGTAGAAGAATAGAGATTGAAAGAAATAACTCTCGGGGTCCAGAATCAAAAAAAGAAAAGTTTTTGACATGAATTAACTTGTATCCATAGAACATTTGGCGTGACATAGATAATAAATATATAGGAGTTAATATCATTCCAATTGACATTACAAAAATAATTAAAATTTTTGAAATTAATAAAAATTTTTGGCTGGTAATTATTCCAAAAAAAACAATTAATTCTGCAACAAAACCACTCATGCCCGGTAATGCAAGGGAAGCCATCGATAAGATAGTGAACATTGTAAATATCTTTGGAATGGAGATAGCCGTTCCACCCATTTCATCAAGATAAACAAGCCTAATTTTATCATAACTCGTTCCTGCCAAGAAAAAAAGTGCAGCGCCAATAAATCCATGAGAGATTATTTGTAAAATAGCTCCATTAAGTCCAGGATCCGTTATAGAACCAATACCTATAATTATAAAACCCATATGAGATACAGAAGAATAGGCTATTCTCTTTTTTAAATTACGTTGACCGGGAGATGTTAAAGCTGCATAAATTATTTGAATTGTACCGACTACCATCAACCAAGGAGAAAACATAGAATGGGCGTGAGGTAATAATTCCATATTGATTCTAACCAACCCATATGCTCCCATTTTTAATAAGATTCCAGCAAGAAGCATACAGGTACTGTAATGTGCCTCGCCGTGGGTGTCAGGTAACCAAGTATGTAAAGGTATAATCGGTGATTTGACGGCAAAAGCAATAAGAAATCCAACATAAAATAGTATTTCGAGTGTGACAGGATAGGATTGATTAGCTAATAGTTCTAAATTTAATGTTGGTTCGTTCGAACCATATAAACTTATACCTAAAACTCCTATTAATAAAAAAATGGAACTTCCTGCAGTGTATAAAATAAATTTTGTAGCTGAATACAGACGTTTCCTTCCACCCCACATGGATAAAAGTAGATAAACGGGAATTAATTCTAATTCCCACATGATGAAAAAAAGTAAAAGATCCTGAGCAGAAAATGATCCTATTTGACCGCTGTACATTGCTAACATCAGAAAATAGAATAATCGGGAATCCCGAGTAACTGGAAAAGCCGCTAAAGTAGCTAAAGTAGTAATAAATCCCGTCAGTAAAATAGTTCCTATAGAAAGTCCATCTACTCCCATTCTCCAGAAAAAATCAAAAAAATTGATCCATTTATAATCTTCGGACAGTTGAATTAATGGATCGTCCATTTTATAATTATAACAAAAAGCATAGGTCGTTATAAGAAGTTCTAAGATACAAATGCATATAGTATACCACTTGTTGACTTTATTTCCCCTATGCGGGAGAAATAACATTAATGAACCAGCAGATATTGGAAAAACAACAATTATTGTTAACCAAGGAAAATCCTTCGTGGTAAAGACAAGATACACCAGGTCCAAAGAACGCGTACTCAAAAAAAATATATAAATAAAAAAAATTATTTTTTTGAGTACGAGTACTTGTCAATAAAAAAATAAAATGTATTTAAAATTTATTCAAATGAGGTTATCAGTAATGTATCAATAAGCTAGACCCATGCTTCTAGTTGTTTCATGCCATAAATAAACTCGAACGCTCAAAAAATCCGTTGGACAGGCGGATTCACATCTCTTACAACCAACACAGTCCTCTGTTCTTGGAGCGGAAGCTATTTGCTTAGCTTTACATCCATCCCAAGGTATCATTTCTAATACGTCTGTAGGGCATGCTCGGACACATTGAGTACATCCTATACAGGTATCATAAATTTTTACTGAATGTGACATAGGATCTATAATTTTTTGAATGTTATAAATTTTCAATCTAGTAAACTTCTAACTAAATGATATATTAAAATACTAGATGAAGCAATAATTTCCTTTAATAGAATTTTTTTTAATTAATTCTGGCTCAATTGATAAAAAAATGGGGCTAAAATACTTTGATTTCTTATATTTTCACAAATAAGATCTAGTAAGTCCTAACCTATTATATCTGAAAATTTCAATCTATAATTTTTTTTTATGCTACTTATTTAATAAGGTCGATTGGTTGATGCGAGTTGATTTTCTGTTACGATAAATTGACGAGACTATAGCTAATCCAATAGCTGCTTCAGCGGCTGCAATTGCTATAACAAAAATGCAGAAAATATCCCCCTTTAGTTGGGAATTATCAAAAAAATCAGAAAATGTTACGAAATTCATATTAACTGCATTGAGTATAAGTTCAAGACACATAAGAGCCCTAACCATATTTCGACTCGTGATCAATCCATAAAGACCAATCAAAAATAAATAGGCACTCAAAACAAGTCCATGTTCGAGTATCATTCAGCAACTCCTTATAAATTTTGATTCATTTCAATATGAATAATAATTCACCGGATTCAATTAACTAGAATATAACAAAAAAGTACGAATAAAAACTATATTAGTTAAAAAAAAGTATCATCACATACACAAAGTTTTCTTTGGTCTTTACTAATTAGAACGTTTTTTATTGACGAGCCACAGAAATTGCACCTATCAAAGCAACTACAAGAATTATTGAAATGAGTTCAAATGGAAGAAAAAAATCTGTTGATAAATGAATTCCTATTTGTTGACTATTACTTATTAAATCTTGCTCTAGAATCTGGTTTAATCTTGTAGTCCAAATAACCCCGTACCATGACGTATCGAGAATAGTATAAATTAATGAAAAAAGAATCGTTGTACAAACCAATGAAGTAATCCCATCCCCAACGGTACACAGATTGAAATCTGTGGAATATTCTGAATCATTCATGAACATCACAGCAAATATGATTAAAACGTTTATGGCCCCTACGTAAATAAGGAGTTGTGCAGCAGCTACAAAATGGGAATTTGATAGAATATACAATAACGATATACAAACAAGAACAAATCCTAAGGAAAAGGCTGAAAATATTGGGTTGGTAAATAATACAACTCCCAGACCTCCTACTAGAAGACCGAATCCCAGAAAAACTAAAATAAAATCATGTATTGGTCCAGGCAAATCCATTATATTATTAAAATAAGACAAAATCGAAATCCTTTTCATGACCTTAATTAATTTAACCAGGGAATTTTTTTTTTAATATGTTTCTAATATGTTTATAATCGAATGAAATTAGAATAAAATGGATATGAATTAATGTAGATACAATTATTAGATATTAGACAGTTTACTTTTTTTATTCTAAAGTGTATTTTCAATCTATCTATTTCAAGAAAGTAATTATGAATATATTATATTATATTAAAAGATTGAGCCTTAAAATTTAAAATACTTAATTTATAATTTATATAAATACAATACAAGTTTTTAATTAAATTCTTTATATAATTAAAAACTTTTGAATTCTTTTTTTATTTTAATAAAATTAATGGGTTTACCCATTTGTTGTTTGAGGTGAATTAAAAATTGTTCGAATAGTGTAATCGTCAATTACTGACATTGGTAAACGACCCAAAGCTATTTGATTATAATTTAATTCGTGACGATCATAAGTTGAAAATTCATATTCTTCGGTCATTGACAAACAATTTGTTGGACAATACTCAACACAATTACCACAAAATATACAAATTCCAAAATCAATACTGTAATTAAGCAATCGTTTTTTTCGAATATTAGTTTCCAATTTCCAATCAACAACAGGTAGATCTATAGGACAGACTCGAACACATACTTCGCAAGCAATGCATTTATCAAATTCGAAATGGATTCGACCACGGAAACGCTCCGATGTTATTAATTTTTCATAGGGATATTTAATAGTTACAGGTAAACGATTTGTGTGGGATAAGGTAATCATGAAACCTTGACCAATATACCTTGCAGCTCGTAGGGTTTGTTGACCATAATTAATGAAACCGGTTATCATAGGAAGCATATTGTAATTATCTATGAATAATTTTATCTTTGTTTCTTTCTATTGTTTAAAACAAGTAATGAATATGTTGGATTCATTTTAAATTTAGAGTGAAAAGAGTTGTAAAGAAGTTGTTAATAATAGATTACCAAGGGAAATAGGTAAAAGAAATTTCCAGCCAAGATTTAATAGTTGATCCATTCTTAGCCTAGGTAAAGTCCATCTTGTTGCTATCGAAATGAACAAAAACAAATAAGTTTTAGCTAATGTAATAAAGATACCAATTGTTGTTACAAAAATTTGATCCCTTTCAAATAGCTCCAGAATAGATATATACGGAATAGAAATATTCCAACCGCCTAAGTATAGAACTGTTACAAATAATGAGGAAATTAATAGATTTAGATAAGAAGCAACGTAAAATAAACCAAATTTGATACCTGAATATTCAGTTTGATAACCTGCTATTAATTCTTCTTCCGCTTCTGGTAAATCAAATGGCAACCTCTCGCATTCTGCTAGGGAAGAAATTAGAAAAATGATAAAACCTATAGGTTGACGCCACAAATTCCATCCCAAAAAACCATATTTTGATTGTGCCTCAACTATATCAATTGTACTTAAACTGTTAGATAATTATAGTCGGTTATAACATTACTATATCTCACCGCTATTACAAAACCGTACATGAGGTCTTCGCCTCATACGGCTCCTCGGGGGCCTTAAATAAATCTAAGGACCAGATTAGTATTATTTCAATGGATATGATGTGTTCTAAAATAGATTAAATAGAAATATATCTGGGGTCCCGAATTATACCAATGGAATTCTGTCTGCTCAAATTCTAAGAATAAAAAAAGCGCTTCGGAATTCATCTCATCCTTTACAAATTTTAATTTCTATTTGTTGAGTAATAACTTAATCATTTAATAAAATACTCCTTGGTAAAACTAAAAATAGGTATTTAAGCCCATCGTAGTTTTCAATTACGAAAAAGAATTAGAAATCCTATTAGTTTATTATTCATGACAGAAATTATATTTTATTTTCAAATATAGGAAAAAAAATATCCTTGTTTCGTTCCTAATTATTCTTTTTTTTTTAGAAAAAAGTTGGTAAACTTAAAAAATATTCAAAAATAAAGGATTATTTCGTTTATGATAGTCATTACATTTATCGGTGGATAGGAGCATACTCTGAACCGGAATCTTGGGGAGTACTGTCTGATCATTTCTACTAATTTAAAGCCCCAAATTAACCTTCTTTTTTTTTTTTATTATTATGTTATGCATAAATATTTTTTTGTTATACATAAATATTCTTTTCAATTTGGTTAATCTCTATTACAAATTCTTTGTGTATTTTGGTGTTTCTAACCATCCACTCACTTTTACCTAATTGCCACTCACTTTGTAATACATGTATGTTAATCTATCTAACTGATAGTGAAAACGTCCTACGGTTAATCTTTTAACCCGCTTCAAGCCAGGATGACTAATCAACCAACCTTGGGGTAAAGTTATTCTTACGCTTATGTTTATTTCCTTTTAACCTTTGTACATAGGAAATGAGACTCAATTTTTATTTTTACTGCTAATTTCTGAGCAGTTTTTTTCACTCATATATAACTATCAAATTCCTTTTATTAATATTAACCCGAAAGATAAATAAATATAAATATATATATATATTCCGTTTTTTAACTTAATTTGTCTAGAAGAAACGGATATAGTAAAAATAAACGTTTATGTTTCAACGAACCGCACGTAGAGATATTGATAAAATACATAGAGTTAATGGTATTTCATAACTAATTGATTGGGCAGCAGCTCGCAGACCACCTAAAAAAGAATATTTATTATTTGATCCATATCCTGACATAAGAAGTCCAATAGGAGCAATACTTGAGATAGCAATCCATAAAAAAATACCGATATTGAGATCCGCTAAAACAAGGTGATTGCTAAAGGGAATTACTGAATAACTTATTAAAATTGAGATAACTGCTATAGATGGTCCAATACTAAATAAAGGAGTATTTCCTCTAGATGGACGAAGATCTTCTTTGAAAAGTAGTTTTGTACCGTCGGCTAGAGCTTGAAGAATTCCCAACGGGCCAGCGTATTCAGGTCCAATACGTTGTTGTACCCCTGCAGATATTTCTCTTTCTAACCACACAATTACTAGTACACCTGTTATGATTCCCAATACAAGATAAAATATAGGGACAAATATCCATATGAGTCCATAGACCTCTTTTAAGGATTCCAATCTAACAAAAGAATTTATAGTTTGTACTTTTGTTGCATAAATTATCATTTTAACGATCAACTTCTCCCATAATTATATCTATGCTACCGAGTATCGTCATAATATCAGCCAATTTCATTCTTTTAACTAGTTCAGGAAGAATTTGCAAATTAATAAAACCTGGTGGTCGGATTTTCCATCTCCAAGGAAAACCACTGTGATCTCCTATGAGAAAAATTCCCAATTCCCCTTTTGGAGCTTCAACTCTTACATAAAGTTCTTGTTTCAATAATTCAAAAGTAGGAGAAGGTTTTTTACTAATGAATCGATATTCAAAATCATTCCATTCTGTATTTTTTTTTATATCAAAGCCTCTGCTTTCTAAATTCTCATAGGGCCCCCCCGGAAGTCCTTCCAGAGCCTGTTGAATAATTTTTATGGATTCTGTCATTTCGCTAAGTCGTACTAAATAACGAGCTAATGAATCTCCTTCTTTTTGCCACTGAATTTCCCATTCAAATTCATCGTAAGACTCATAATGATCAACTTTACGAAGATCCCATGGTATTCCCGATGCGCGTAGCATTGGTCCGGATAAACCCCAATTTATTGCTTCTTCTCCACCAATAATCCCAACTCCTTCAACCCGTTCTAAAAAAATTGGATTTCGTGTAATAAGTTTTTGATATTCAACAACCTCTGTTAAAAAATAATCACAAAAATCCAAGCATTTATCTACCCAACCATAAGGTAAATCAGCTGCTATTCCTCCAATACGAAAAAAATTATGCATCATTCTCATACCGGTGGCAGCTTCGAATAGATCATATACAAATTCTCGTTCTCTGAAAATATAGAAAAAAGGAGTCTGTGCACCAATATCTGCCATAAAAGGGCCGAGCCATAACAGATGAGAAGCTATACGACTCAATTCCAGCATAATTACTCTGATATAGCCGGCCCTTTTAGGAACTTTAATATTTCCCAATTGTTCTGGTCCATTTACTGTTATTGCTTCTGTAAACATAGTAGCTAAATAATCCCATCGTGTTACATAAGGTAAATATTGTATAATTGCTCGGTTTTCCGCAATTTTTTCCATTCCTCTGTGTAAATAACCTAATATGGGTTCACAGTCAACAACATCTTCACCATCTAGAGTAACAATTAAGCGAAGAACACCATGCATGGATGGGTGGTGAGGTCCCATATTGACTATCATAAGATCTTCTCCTGTAACTGGTATCTTCATAAGTTTTTCCTTGATTGGTTCTGGCATGAATTAGATTGCTGAAAAATAAATTTATCAAAAAATTCAATATCTAAAAAATTAACTAATTCACAATTTTTTAATTTAACGATTTTTAAATTACCGAATATTCAACTGATTAATTAATTCTTTATAACGTACTCTATTTTTTTTTGACAAATAAGCCAGCAGTCTTTGACGTTTTCCCAGAATTTTTCGTAGGCCCCTCTGAGATAAAAAATCTTTTCTGTGCAATTCCAAATGTGAAGTAAGTTTTCGTATCTTATTAGTGAAACTGAATACTTGAAATTCAACTGATCCCCTGCTTTTCTCTTTTTTTTCTTGAAATGAAATCAATGCATTTTTTATCATAAAAAGAAATCCTTCCCTTTGTAATATGAATTAAAAGATATGAATTTTACTGATCAGTAATAATAATGTTAGTTTTTTTGTACAAGGATCTTAGTTTAATTATCAACTTAATTAGTTAATTCTTAATTTTATAAAAAAAAAGTCTAAATTTATATTGAAAAAAAAAAAAGAGGATTTTATTAATTTATTTATGGATCTGTATTTATTTATGGATCTGTTCTGATTGGTATCTATGGCATTGATTAAATTAATTTCATGTATAAAGATTTAATTTTAAACAATCTATCATATTTGTGCATACAGTTGTTTTCATATACCGTAACTTATATATTATTTATATATGATATGATAGTAAAAAGGATCTATCATTAATTAATTTTAAATTGCGTATACATATGTATTCTTATCATACTGAAATGATTGCCATTAGTAGTATTAAACCAATAGCGATTCATACAAGCTAAATCTTCTAATCTAAAATTGGGCCAAAGAAAGTATTTTAATTTAATTAAGTTCTTTTTATCCCTATCAAGATCTTTCGTTTTATGCAAAAGTGTGGTCAAGTTTTTAATATTTTTAGCAAATCTTGAATTTCGATCCCTCACATTTTTTTTTTTTAAGTTGAAACAAATTAGAATTCTAAATTCTCTACGTCGTTTAGGGGATAGAATGTTTTCAGGTAAAAATAAATCATAATTTTTTTTTTTTTTATTTACAGTTTTGTTTTGATATCTTGTAATGGATTTTTCAATTTTTTGTTTATCAATATAGCTTTTTTTTTTGTATCTTTTACTTATTTTGTGTTTGTTTTTATTAACCAATGAAATACCTATTGTTCTATATATAATAAGTTGGCCATCGTTTTTTACAGACAAACGTACAGGTTCAATAATCAATATTCCTTTTTTCATTAATTTTGCAAAAGTTAAGTTCTTCTCAATCATTAGAATATCTAGGCTCATCTCTCCTCTTTCAATAGAAGATATCGCTATCTCGTTTGAATTTTTTAGTCTAACCAAGAGACAGTATACTTTTATATTATTGAGAATTTTTTTATGACAAAAAAAATTCCATCGTAATTGAAAACGCGAATACCTTGTGATAAATAAATAAAGTTCCGCTTCCGTATTGCTTTTGTATTGTTTTTTATTTTTACGTTGTTTTATCTTCGATTCTGCATAATTTTCTTCAATATTTTTTTCTTCGGTTGATAAAGTTGATTCAGGATTTATTTTTTTTTCTTTATCTAATTCTAGCTCTACTTGACCTACCAATTCTTTTTCTTCTTTATTTAGATTATAAAATCGAAGGGATTTTTTTTCAGTTTCAGTTGATGATATAAAACCTTTTTTATTTCGAGTGATCTTTTTATTAACATTTTTGTTTTCATTAAAATTTAAAAGAAGTAATTTAATTGGTATAACCCACGGTTTACGTTTATATGTACTAGAAAATAATAAAAATTCTGGAAAGAAAAAAAACTCAAAATTTGTTATACGATGATTTAGTATTTCTTCATTCATTCCCATCCAATCAAAAAATAACCTTTCAAAAAATAACCTTTTTTTATTGGCAAGACCCGTCTTAGTTTTTTTATCCATTCTTTGATAATTCAGAACTTTAGTCTTAATATATTTTTTTTTACTTTTTAGATCAACCCAGGGTTCAATATTTACTTTTTTTCTAAACAAAAAGTTGATAATTCGCCAATCAAAATATTTTCTATGACGAATTTCCCCTATACCCCGAATATTATATTTTTCTAAATAATTATCTATAGCAATGCTTATAGACATGTCAAACATTTTGTCTGTAGAATTAATATATTTGTAGCAAAAAAGATTATATATAGAATCTTTTTTTAAATTATGTTTTGTATTTAATAAAGAGTCGGTCTCAAAAAATTTTTCTTTTTTGTAATTATCAAATTTATTTTTTTCATATGAATCCTTCTTGGTTAAACTTGGATTTAGAACTAGAGATTCTTGGTTTATTTTTTTTTTCCATTTTTGGGTTACTAATCTAGCCCATGCAATCTGAGGTAAATTATATTGATAATGACTTCGTAACCAGTTTTTCCATTGATTTACTTCGGAATTAAAAAAGGTTTTATCTTTCAATTCATAATGAAAGATTGCTTGGTCTTGAAAAAAATCCTTTATTTGCTTCTTAACAAAAAAAGGTGTTATGCATATGTTATATTCAAGAACAGCCTTTAATTTAGAAAAGTTACTAACTTTAATTTGTGTTAATTTGTAAAATACATATGCTTGTGATAAAGAGCATAGGTCATAACTAATTTTTTTTTTATTATATATTAAAGTTTTTATAGTCGAAATAAAAAAAATGGTATTTTTTTTATTTTTTTCTACATTTTCTTCATTCTTGTAAATATATTTATCAAGAATTGTTTTTGTTGATTCAAAAAAAAATTGTGTAGTAATTCTTGGAATATTAATGATATTTATAAAAATAGCTATAGACAGTTGTTCAATGAAAAAAAAAAAAAAAAATTTACGAATGAATCGGGTATTTTTTCTTTTTAATGTCTGCCAAAATTTTTTTGATGACTCAATTTTTTTAGAATCATAACGAGATTTGTTACAACTATTAGTTAGGTTTTCTTTTTCTTTTGAAATTGAAATTTCTTCTGTTTGATTTCTGATTGTCTTTACTCTATCAATCAAATTTTTTTTTTTTTTTTCGCTGAGTGAATTATTTGTCCGTTCAATGTATTTTTTTTGAACAAATAGTTCATGAATCATATAATTACTCATTATTGAATCTTTTTTAGTTTCATTTAATTCATATATTTCTCTCGAGCTAAATAATGAAATTAGATTTAGTTTTGAAAGGTTTTTTATTTTTCCTTTTATAAAAAGAAAGTTTTTGATAATCCAGTTTTTAATTTCTTTTGCGACTTTTAGAAAAATTGTTGTTCTTTCTTTGAAAATCCTTAAAACCAAAAAAGACTTAGTTTTTAATTTTTTTATTCTTTTTTTTAATTCTTTCGAAATAGGTTTAAAAAAAATAAAAAAAGGATTTTTTTGGGCAGAACCAAACGGCAGTTCGGTTTCCATTCCCCAAACTGTTAAAAAACAAAAATTTTTTTTTTCTCTTTTGTCTTTTGTTTTTTTTAGTTGAGCCTTCTGAGATGATTGAAATTTCGATTTATGCCAAGGTTTAAGATAAAACGGAAATAAGATTTTTATCTGAATACCATCTGTTAACCAGTTTCTTGGAAATTCCGTTTCGGATAGTTGAACACCATTATAAGTACATTTAACGTGCATTTCGCTTTTCCAATCCTTAAAATCCTTAGACCATTCGGGAAATTGAAATAATAACATGCGTACGCTATTTTTAATTATTATCAATAAAGGTAATATAATATATTTTCTAAGAATGGATTGAGTTACTAAGAGACAACCTCTTATTATTTGAGCAAATCTGAAGCTATCCCAAGTTTCTGCAATTTTTATCCGGCTTTTTTCTTCTATTTTTGATTCTTCTTCTTCTTTTTTTTTCTCAATTTTTTTTTTTTTTTTTTTACACATGAAATTTCTAAGAATTTTTTTTTTTAGTCCCCCTATATCAAACGAAAAAAAAAAAAGTTTATCTATTCTATCAAAAAAAAGGGGGGAATGTACCTTTGCTTGAAAAAATTCACAAATAAAAGTTTTACGCCTCTGGGAACGCATGGATCCTTTAATTATCTCTCGACGAAAATCAGATTGTTGTGAAAAACGTATCAAAGCCATTTCATCTTTTTGATCAGAATTTTTATTATCTTTGAGATTAGTATAAATCTCGTTATGCGGCTCTTTTTCAGTAAAAACTACTACACGTTTTGCTTTTCTTGAACGAATTCCAGGCTCCATTGGTACATTTTCTTCATTTTCTCCTTCCAATTGTTCCAACTCACTTATTAATTTGTATGACCATCGAGG